CCAAAATAAATAAGGAATAAAACGTTAAAATAATTTGAATCAACTTGAAAAAATAATGGAATTATTCTTAAATTATTCAATTATTATCTAATTGAATTATTCTTAAATTATTCAATTATTATCTAATTGAATAATTTAACGATTTCCTTTTCCTATTTGATATTGATTAGCTCACCAATCCATATGTAATGGAACTCTATTCGCTTTTCTGATTGATATATAAAATAATAGAATTAGGAAATACTCGATTTACTATTCACTGAATAATAACTTTTTTGTTGACAAAAGAATAAAGATCATTTCTATTCCAAGGTGGGGAGTTTTATTTTCCCCATCGACCTATTTGCAGAATAAAATAAAAAAATTCTATATTTGCATATCTATAGAAGAGCGTATATAAAAATCTTTAGTGAAAGTTAAGAACTCATTGAAATTAATTGATTCTATTTTGAAACCTTTTTGTTTTGTCGAACTTTCTAACTTTTTATTTTCTCTGAATTATTATATAGACCCCTATATATATCTTGCCCTTAACCCAATAGAGAAAATTGATTAATGAAATTTTGTATGACTAATTGTGAATTTTGAGCGATACAAAATGGGTTCTTTTCTTTCTATTTTGTCAGCAAAATCCCTTTTTTGTTTTATTTTAGATTTCTAAAAAAAAAATAAGAAATTGCTGCTTAAACAATGAAAACAAAAACTTTTTTAACTCTATTCCTTAATTGAGTATAGAACGGTTTAATTACAAGAGTTGAATTCGAGGAAAGCATAAAATATAGGAAAGTCCCAGGTTAAATAAAAAAAACTAAGACTCTAAACTCAAATCGAAAATAATGAACCTTCAATCTCAAATTCCTATTTGAACAACTTTTTATTGTTATTGATCCATTTGAATCATTACTAAACTAAAATAGCTTACTCAATCTCGACGATTGCTTATTCATAGGCTATTATGAGTTCAAGACAGGCCGCTATGGTGAAATCGGTAGACACGCTGCTCTTAGGAAGCAGTGCTAATGCATCTCGGTTCGAGTCCGAGTGGCGGCATACCATCTTCTAAAAAGGATAAATAGATCTTATAATGAAGTCAATTCCCGATTTCCATTTTAGAATTATGTAATTGTAATTAAGGGATTCTTATTTTTTAAGATTTTTTATGATATTTTCAACCTTAGAGCATATATTAACTCACATTTCCTTTTCGATCGTTTCTATTGTAATTACAATTCATTTGATAACCCCTTTAGTCGATGAAATTGTAAAACTATACGATTCGTCAGAAAAGGGCATAATAGTTACTTTTTTATGTATAACAGGATTATTAGTTACTCGGTGGATTTCTTCAGGACATTTCCCACTAAGCGATTTATATGAATCATTAATTTTCCTTTCATGGAGTTTCTCCCTTATTCATATAATTCCGTATTTCAAAAAAAATGTTTTAATTTTAAGTAAAATAACTGGACCAAGTGCTATTTTGACCCAAGGCTTTGCTACTTCAGGTATTTTACCTGAAATACACCAATCTGGAATATTAATACCTGCTCTTCAATCTGAGTGGTTAATAATGCACGTAAGTATGATGATATTGGGCTATGCAGCCCTTTTATGTGGATCGTTATTATCAGTAGCACTTCTAGTGATTACATTTCGAAAAAACAGAAAGCTTTTTTATAAGAGCAATGGTTTTTTAAACGAGTCATTTTTCTTGGGTGAAAATGTTTTAGAAAATACTTCTTTTTTTTCTGCTAAAAATTATTACAAGTCCCAATTGATTCAACAATTGGATTATTGGAGTTATCGGGTTATTAGTTTAGGATTTACTTTTTTAACCATAGGAATCCTTTCAGGAGCGGTATGGGCTGATGAAGCGTGGGGGTCATATTGGAATTGGGACCCAAAAGAAACTTGGGCATTTATTACTTGGATCGTATTTGCAATTTATTTACATACTCGAACAAATAGAAATTTGCGGGGTGCAAATTCTGCAATTGTAGCGTCTATAGGCTTTCTTATAATTTGGATATGCTATTTTGGGGTCAATCTATTAGGAATAGGGTTACATAGTTATGGTTCTTTTCCATCAACATTTAATTGAATTCAAGACAAGTTATTACAAATACAAGAGCGGGCGACGCATTGTATGAACCAGCGTGCGGACCGTGTGAATCATCAATACAATATTTGATTCACACGGTTTTCTATCATATGTAGTTCAATTTCATTGTTTTTACTTAATTCTTAAGTTAAAAGAAGAAAAAAGGCTTCTTTTTTTCATTGTACAAGAATGTTTTTAAAAACAAACATAGGTTTTTTTATTTCAGTCATCCAATTATTTATAAAAAAAATTAGATAGAATAACTTCGACCTTGTCAACTGCTAATGAAAGAACGAAATCGGGGTATATACCAATACCTATTACGGGTAAAAAGATGGAGATCGAAAGAAATAACTCTCGCGGTCCAGAATCAAAAAAAGAATCTTTCGGGGCATTAAA